AATGGGTCTCTTTCATCTTTTTAGGTCTATGCTCTACTCCGGGTAAAGATCTGCCCGATTTGGATTTGCACATATAGGACAAATCTTCCCATCACCATTTCTTTTTGTTATGACTTTACAAATAACAAACAGCAATCATTTATGATACATGTAGTAATCATAGATATATTACCAATTGGGTTTTTTCTAAACGGAGCCTGGATACTTCATTTTTAGTCCAACCAAAGCCAACCATAAATTATTCTAATTGATAATAGTACTATGAATCTCCCCAAAGAATGCATCTAATTGCACTTCACGCTCCAATTTTTTGATGATTCAATTTCTCTTTCTTGGGCGAAACAGAGGATATCTCGATCGGGGGAGAGAACGGGGAAATCCCATATGACCCAATATATCTGACAAGTCGCACTATACGTCAACCCAAGATGCATCTTCCTCTCCAGGACTGCGGAAAGGTACTTTTGGAACACCAATAGGCATGAATTGAAAGAAAAAAGAACTAAATACTATATTTCACTTTGATGTGGAAACGTAACAATATGGTTTTATTGTCTTTATAATATTGGCTTTATCATATTTATTTTATCCATAAATTAGAAAAATTTAGAAAGAAAGACAAAATAAATAAAGGAAAATTTTTACGAATAAGTCCTTCTAATGATAAACATTTACTCATAGAAAATGGTACCAACTCCCCATTGCGTATTGGTACTTATCGAGTATAGAATAAATCTGCTTCTCTTTGTTCCTACGAACAGAATTATTCCATTATTACAAACAGAATAGAATAAATAGTAACCTAGCCCTTCTTAGGAAATAATCCACCGAACAAGGGAGGTCCATAGGATAGTCATAGTATAGTTTTTTTCAATGCAATAAAGTTACGTAGTGTCTATTTTTCTTTGATAAAGGGGTATTTTCCATGGGTTTGCCTTGGTATCGTGTTCATACCGTTGTATTGAATGATCCCGGCCGGTTGCTTTCCGTTCATATAATGCATACAGCTCTGGTTGCTGGTTGGGCGGGCTCGATGGCTCTGTATGAATTAGCAGTTTTTGATCCTTCTGACCCTGTTCTTGATCCAATGTGGAGACAGGGTATGTTCGTTATTCCCTTCATGACTCGGTTAGGAATAACCAATTCATGGGGAGGTTGGAGTATCACAGGAGGGACTGTAACGAATCCGGGAATTTGGAGTTACGAAGGTGTAGCTGGGGCACATATTGTGTTTTCTGGCTTATGCTTTTTGGCAGCTATCTGGCATTGGGTCTATTGGGATCTAGAAATATTTTGTGATGAACGGACAGGAAAACCTTCTTTGGATTTGCCCAAGATCTTTGGAATTCATTTATTTCTCTCCGGGGTGGCTTGCTTTGGTTTTGGTGCATTTCATGTAACAGGCTTGTATGGTCCCGGAATATGGGTGTCCGATCCTTATGGACTAACGGGAAAAGTACAACCTGTAAATCCGTCGTGGGGCGTGGAAGGGTTTGATCCTTTTGTTCCGGGAGGAATAGCTTCTCATCATATTGCAGCAGGTACATTGGGCATATTAGCGGGTTTATTCCATCTTAGCGTCCGACCGCCACAACGTCTATACAAAGGATTGCGTATGGGAAATATTGAAACCGTACTTTCCAGTAGTATCGCAGCTGTCTTTTTTGCAGCTTTTGTTGTTGCTGGAACTATGTGGTATGGTTCAGCAACTACCCCCATCGAATTATTTGGCCCGACTCGCTATCAATGGGATCAGGGTTACTTCCAGCAAGAGATATATCGAAGAATTAGCGCTGGGCTAGCCGAAAATCAAAGTTTATCAGAAGCCTGGTCTAAAATTCCTGAAAAATTAGCTTTTTATGATTATATCGGCAATAATCCGGCAAAAGGAGGATTATTCAGGGCAGGCTCAATGGATAACGGAGATGGAATAGCGGTTGGATGGTTAGGACACCCTATCTTTAGAGATAAAGAAGGCCGTGAGCTTTTTGTACGTCGTATGCCTACTTTTTTTGAAACATTTCCAGTCGTTTTGGTAGACGGCGATGGAATTGTTAGAGCTGATGTTCCTTTTAGAAGGGCAGAATCGAAGTATAGTGTTGAACAAGTAGGTGTAACCGTTGAGTTCTACGGTGGTGAACTCAATGGAGTCAGTTATAGTGATCCTGCTACTGTGAAAAAATATGCTAGACGCGCTCAATTGGGTGAAATTTTTGAATTAGATCGTGCGACTTTGAAATCCGATGGTGTTTTTCGTAGCAGTCCAAGGGGTTGGTTTACTTTTGGGCATGCTTCGTTTGCTTTGCTCTTCTTCTTCGGGCACATTTGGCATGGTGCTAGAACCTTGTTCAGAGATGTTTTTGCTGGTATTGACCCAGATTTGGATGCTCAAGTAGAGTTTGGAGCATTCCAAAAACTTGGGGATCCAACTACAAGAAGACAGCCAGTCTGATACAGGACTGCTTTGGTATCTTTCCCCTCTATTTTCTTTTTGGGGGGA